TGATCTGCAAGAAGCTCAGGGAACTCTTGAAATAGCTGAAGCTAATTTGAATAAAGCTGAGGGCAAGAGACAAGTAATTGAGGCCAATCTTGCTCTTAGGCGAGCTAGGACACGAGTGGAGGCTGTCAATACGATTTCGTAGTACTAGTTGACGCGTCAGCATAATCAAAGAAAACTCCGTTTATACACTTTGATTACGCCGATTAGACATAATCAATTGTGATCTAACCCAATACAACGAAAAAAGTACAACCAGATCCGAATAGGGGTACGAAAATCGAATATCCAATGGGGAAAGGCGAAAAAAAGAAAAGAGGGTGGAAAACTTATTAGATACCGGAGTAAATGGTATCTAATAAGTTGTACCTACTATTGGATTTGAACCAATGACTTCTGCCGTATGAAAGCAATACTCTAACCGCTGAGTTAAGTAGGTTATTTATTATAACAAAAAAGAGGACCCCCGGTATGAGGATTATAGATGGAATACCAATTCCAAGCAACGCTTTCCTTGGCATTCGAGAACTAATGTGTGGTACCATGGAATACTCACCTTGACAAGAATTTATCTAGATGTTAAGATGTTTATGACAAGGAAGGGCTATAGCTCAGTTAGGTAGAGCACCTCGTTTACACGCGCGCCAATGCTTTTTCAGGGAAGTTTATCATACAATCAACCAACTTTATCTTAGTTAAAAATCGATGTCTTACTCTATGGATTCGAAAGAACAAGAAAGAGGAAAATAGCCTGACAAATATTTGTTCGGTCCAATTGGGCGCCCATTCAGGTGCTAAATAGAACCCATCATTGATTTGATAATTGATAAGGTAAATACTTAGTCTATTCAATGTTAGGCATAATGGGTATAAGGACCTCAAAAGAATCTCTTTTCGTCCTATGAACTTTAAGGTGTATGAAGTATCATATTTGACTCTTGGAGCGGGGCGATAGAAACTCCATTTCACTTAGGATTAGGATGATCTAGGCCGGAAACAGACCTACGTCAAGGTAACCCTTCTTTGAAACACTCTGGTATTGCTCTCCTGGATCAGAATACAAATAATAAATCAGAGCACGTGGAACCATCTCGTTATCTTCCTGTCAAGAAAAAATATGGTAGACTAACTGATCATTATATCAGTTAATGAAAGAGCCCAATGCAAAGCAAAAAAATGCATGTTGGGTCTTTGAAACAGTTCGAATCATTTCGATAATAAAAAGTTTGATCTGTTTTACCGAGAAGGTCTACGGTTCGAGTCCGTATAGCCCTATACATTTTCTATTTTTGTATTCTTGGATAGTTTTCATTTACTCATTGGTGCTTGTAGCCGGCCGGCGCGCTTACAGAGATTCCTATTATTTTTTTTAGATAAATAAAAAAAAGAGAAGAGCCATTCCTCTCCATTCCATTAATTTTTGTGGTTGAATGAAATATGTATGACCTTTTTGCTTTTCCCGTTTCTTTCATGTACGGGACATGACTAAAGATTGGGTAATTCGCCCTTGGATTGGTATACCCCAATCCAATTTATGATAGGAAGTCAAAACCATAACATAAGTCTGGCTAAAAACGAAAAACTCGAACCTGACTCAACCAACCAAATAGAATGGAATCGAATAGTAAGCCACACGAGGGCCCATTCTTTTTCTTGTATTTGTGGAAAAGCTAGAGTTTCAAAAGCAAAACCCTTTGGTAAGTGCCATTCGAAATATTCGAAAATCGAAATTTTTTTGTAAAACCGGACTCAAAAGTAAGCGAAGTAGTCATTTTTATCCTTCTCTACAATACTTAGTTTATCCAAAACTACTTGTAACTCAAATCCAAAATTGGAAATTTAATAACCCCAACTCGATTTCTTCTGGGGCTGCCGCTGCAGTGCAGGATTAAGTAGAGGACAAAAGTCTCTAATTTGGGTATAAGAATTCATGAGCTGTTTGTTATATAGAAAAGAATTCTTCACAATTCAACGGATTTAATCAATTTAAAAGAAATTCGAAATCTAGGGCAAGTCAAAGAGATAGAATCTAATTGATTAATGCATTTCATTTCCTGTCCACCCGACTACTGATTATACACTTTATACACCAATTATATACTTTATACACGAAATACACGAAATTTATTATTTATACACTAAATCAAAATATCTAAATAAATAAAAAAAAAAGAGAAAAATGGAGCCAGAACCCCCTTCAGTTTTCTTTTGATTATTTTACATGAGATTTCCATTTTCTTTGTTTAAGCTTTTTTTTATTATGAATATTCATATGATTGAAACTCATACTATTTTAATAATAAATTAAAATAATAAATTAAAGAAAAATGAATTCTTTTATTTCGATTCTTATAGAAAATAGGGAGCGCTCGAAACAAGGTGGGAGGGTTTTTGTATAAGAACAAAATATGTATATACCTTAAAAAGGGTCGAAGTAAGTGTGAGCGGGATTACGTTGGTTGAGTCTTGAAATGAAACATGACTCAATGCATACAAACGAAAA